GCTAGCGTAGCTTAATATAAAGCATAGCACTGATGATGCTAAGATGAGACCTAAGAAACTCCGCGTGCACAAAGGCATGGTCCCGACCTTATTATCAGCTCTAGCCCAACTTACACATGCAAGTCTCCGCAACCCAGTGAGTATGCCCTCAATCCCCCTCCCCGGGGACGAGGAGCGGGCATCAGGCACAAGTATTAGCCCAGGACGCCTAGCCGAGCCACACCCCCAAGGGTATTCAGCAGTGATAAATATTAAGCCATAAGTGAAAACTTGACTCAGTTAACGTTATATTGGGCCGGTAAAACTCGTGCCAGCCACCGCGGTTAGACGAGAGGCCCTAGTTGATATTTTAACGGCGTAAAGGGTGGTTAAGGATGAATAGAATTTTTTTAAAGCCAAATGGCCCCTTGGCCGTCATACGCTTCTGGGTGTCCGAGGTCCTATATGCGAAAGTAGCTTTAATAACTAACCTGACCCCACGAAAGCTGAGGAACAAACTGGGATTAGATACCCCACTATGCTCAGCCGTAAACTTAGGCATCTAAATACAATGAGATGCCCGCCAGGGTACTACGAGCATCAGCTTGAAACCCAAAGGACCTGACGGTGTCTCAGACCCCCCTAGAGGAGCCTGTTCTAGAACCGATAACCCCCGTCTAACCTCACCACTTCTAGCCAACCCAGCCTATATACCGCCGTCGTCAGCTTACCCTGTGAAGGGTATAAAGTAAGCAAAATGGGCACAACCCAGAACGTCAGGTCGAGGTGTAGCGCATGAGGTGGGAAGAAATGGGCTACATTTTCTACCACAGAATATTACGGATATGCACTGTGAAATAGTGCTTGAAGGAGGATTTAGTAGTAAAAGGGAAATAGAGTGTCCCTTTGAACCCGGCTCTGAGACGCGTACACACCGCCCGTCACTCTCCCCCGTCAAAACGCATCGAAGATAAATAACACAATAGCACTGACAAGGGGAGGCAAGTCGTAACATGGTAAGTGTACCGGAAGGTGCACTTGGATAAAACCCAGGGTGTGGCTGAGTCAGTCAAGCATCTCACTTACACCGAGAAGACATCCATGCAAGTTGGATCGCCCTGAGCCAAACAGCTAGCTCAATCACCCAATAACTAAACAATATAAATAAAACAAAATAAGCCTAACACCAAAAATTAAATCATTCTTTTACCTTAGTATGGGCGACAGAAAAGGTTACACCCGGAGCAATAGAAAAAGTACCGCAAGGGAAAGCTGAAAGAGAAATGAAATAACTTATATAAGCACCAAAAAGCAAAGATTAAATCTTGTACCTTTCGCATCATGATTTAGCCAGTATACCCAAGCAAAGAGACCTTTAGTTTGAAACCCCGAAACCAAGTGAGCTACCCCGAGACAGCCTATTAAGGGCCAACCCGTCTCTGTGGCAAAAGAGTGGGAAGAGCTCCGGGTAGAGGTGACAGACCTACCGAACTTGGTGATAGCTGGTTGCCTAAGAAGTGAATAGAAGTTCAGCCTCGTACTCCCTGAATCAAAAGGTATAAAAAGATATTAGAGGGAAATATATGAGAGTTAGTTAAAGGGGGTACAGCCCCTTTAACAAAGGACACAACCTTTCCAGGAGGATAAAGATCATAATACATAAGACATCCTGTTCTAGTGGGCCTAAAGGCAGCCATCTAAACAGAAAGCGTTAAAGCTCAGACAGAAATAAGTTTATTATTCCGACAAGAAATCTTACTCCCCTAAATATTATTAGGCCAGCCCATGCCCACATGGGAGAGACTATGCTAAAATGAGTAACAAGAAGGCCAGCCCTTCTCCAAGCACAAGTGTAAGCCAAACCGGACCGACCATTGGCAATTAACGAACTCAACCCAAGAGAGTAGTGTGTATTACAACGAAACCAGGAAGAACCCACAGTAAACCCATCGTTACCCCCACACTGGCGTGCTATTAAAGGAAAGACTAAAAGAAGGGAAAGGAACTCGGCAAACACAAGCCTCGCCTGTTTACCAAAAACATCGCCTCCTGCAACACAACCAAGTATAGGAGGTCCAGCCTGCCCAGTGACTACAAGTTCAACGGCCGCGGTATTTTGACCGTGCAAAGGTAGCGCAATCACTTGTCTCTTAAATGGAGACCTGTATGAATGGCTAAACGAGGGCTTAACTGTCTCCCCCCTCCAGTCAGTGAAATTGATCTATCCGTGCAGAAGCGGGTATAATAATACAAGACGAGAAGACCCTTTGGAGCTTAAGGTACAAGAATCAGCCACGTCAAGCAACTTAATAAAGAGCAAAAACTTTGTGGACAATGATTTTTTACCTTCGGTTGGGGCGACCACGGAGGAAAAAAGAGCCTCCAGGTGGACTGGGAAAACATCCTAAAGCTAAGAGAGACATCTCTAGGCCGCAGAACATCTGACCAATCATGATCCGGCTGACAAAGCCGATCAACGAACCAAGTTACCCTAGGGATAACAGCGCAATCCTCTCCCAGAGTCCATATCGACGAGGGGGTTTACGACCTCGATGTTGGATCAGGACATCCTAATGGTGCAGCCGCTATTAAGGGTTCGTTTGTTCAACGATTAAAGTCCTACGTGATCTGAGTTCAGACCGGAGCAATCCAGGTCAGTTTCTATCTGTAACGCTGCTTCTTCTAGTACGAAAGGATCGAAGAAGGGGGGCCCATGCTTGAGGTACGCCCCACCCCTAATTTATGAAAACAAATAAATAAAATAAAGGGAGGGCCAAAACCCCAGCTGGCCAAAATAAGGACATACTGGGGTGGCAGAGCATGGTAAATTGCGAAAGGCCTAAGCCCTTTTAACCAGAGGTTCAAATCCTCTTCCCAGTTCATGATGAACATCTTAGTTACCCACCTGATTAATCCCCTAGCCTACATCGTTCCTGTACTTCTAGCAGTGGCCTTCCTAACATTAGTTGAACGAAAAGTACTAGGGTATATACAACTGCGAAAGGGACCAAACGTTGTAGGGCCCTACGGTCTCCTACAACCCATCGCCGATGGAGTTAAGCTCTTCATCAAAGAACCCATCCGACCATCCGCATCCTCTCCCTTTCTATTCCTAGCTACCCCCATGCTTGCCTTCACCCTTGCCATGACCCTATGAGCACCAATACCTATGCCCCTCCCGATTACAGATCTTAATCTGGGGATCTTGTTTATTCTAGCCCTCTCGAGCCTTGCAGTATATTCCACCCTTGGATCAGGCTGAGCCTCGAATTCAAAATATGCACTAATTGGGGCCCTACGGGCCGTGGCCCAAACAATCTCCTATGAAGTAAGTCTGGGATTAATCCTTCTATCTACAATTATTTTTTCTGGGGGTTATACCCTCCAAACGTTTAATTCTGCCCAAGAAAGTATTTGATTATTTATCCCCGCCTGACCCTTGGCCGCAATATGATATATTTCAACACTAGCTGAAACTAACCGGTCGCCCTTTGACCTCACTGAGGGAGAATCGGAGCTCGTCTCCGGGTTTAATGTAGAATATGCAGGCGGTCCCTTTGCACTATTCTTCTTGGCTGAGTACGCCAACATCCTACTAATAAATACTCTTTCGGCTGTACTCTTCCTAGGGGCCTCACACATTCCCAGCATCCCTGAACTTACAACCATTAATCTTATGGCTAAAGCTGCACTTTTATCCATTGTATTTTTATGGGTACGAGCCTCCTATCCACGGTTCCGGTACGATCAGCTTATACATCTTGTGTGAAAAAACTTTCTTCCCATCACACTTGCTTTTGTACTGTGACACACTGCCCTACCCATCGCACTAGCGGGGCTCCCCCCACAACTATAGTTTGGAATTGTGCCTGAAAGCCCAAGGACCACTTTGATAGAGTGATTTACAGGGGTTAAAATCCCCTCAATTCCTAGAAAGAAGGGAATTGAACCCATACTCAAGAGATCAAAACTCTTGGTGCTTCCTTTACACCACTTTCTACAGGCGGGGTCAGCTAACGAAGCTTTCGGGCCCATACCCCGAACATGACGGTTAAACTCCTTCCCCCACCAATGAACCCATATGTACTTACAGCTCTACTCTCTAGTCTGGGACTAGGCACCACCTTAACTTTCGCCAGCTCTCACTGGCTCCTGGCCTGAATGGGCTTGGAAATTAATACGCTAGCGATTACCCCTCTTATGGCACAACACCATCATCCCCGCGCAGTGGAGGCAACTACCAAGTACTTCTTAACCCAGGCCACTGCAGCGGCTATGATCTTATTTGCAAGCACTACGAATGCCTGACTAACAGGTGAGTGGACCATCAACAACCTCTCAAGTCCCGTTGCCAGCACAATGTTTACGGCTGCTCTTGCACTCAAGATTGGACTCGCACCAATACACTTTTGAATACCAGAAGTTCTACAAGGATTGGACTTGTTGACGGGCCTGATCATGTCTACCTGACAAAAACTTGCCCCGCTTGCACTAATTATTCAAGTAGCACAAACCGTTGACCCCATGCTACTTACAACACTAGGGGTCATATCCACATTGGTGGGCGGCTGGGGCGGACTAAACCAAACCCAACTACGTAAAATCTTAGCATACTCTTCAATTGCCCATATAGGCTGGATAGTGATTGTAATTCAATATGCCTCTCACCTTACTATGCTTGCCCTAACAACGTACATTATTATAACCTCGGCAGCATTCCTTACCCTGAAAATGCTGCTATCCACTAAAGTAAGTACACTAGCAACAGCCTGATCAAAAAGTCCCGTGCTAGCATCAGCAGCTGCCCTTGTTATACTCTCTCTAGGAGGCCTCCCACCCCTCACCGGGTTTATGCCAAAATGAATAATTCTGCAAGAACTTGGCAAGCAGGATCTTCCTATTATCGCCACAATTATAGCCCTCGCCGCGCTAATTAGTCTGTACTTCTATCTGCGACTATGTTACGCAATAACTCTTACCATTTCCCCTAACACCACGGCCTCAACCACCCCCTGACGGGCCCATACAACACAAACCTCCCTCCCCCTTGCCATTTTTACTGTTACTGCCCTTGGATTGCTGCCCATAACCCCAACCATCCTCGTACTCACCACCTAGGGGCTTAGGATAACATCAGACCAAGAGCCTTCAAAGCTTTAAGTAGAAGTGAAAATCTTCTAGCCCCTGATAAGGCCTACAAGGGATTAACTTGCATCGACTGATTGCAAATCAGACACTTTTATTAAGCTAAGGCCTTGCTAGATGGGAAGGCCTCGATCCTACAAACTCTTAGTTAACAGCTAAGCGCTCAAGCCAGCGAGCATCCATCTACTTTTCCCGCCGTCGCCTTCAGTAAGGCGGGAAAAGCCCCGGCAGAGTATTAATCTGCGTCTTCGGATTTGCAATCCAATGTGTTCTCACCACAGGGCTGATAGGAAGAGGACTTAAACCTCTGTCTTCGGGGCTACAACCCACCGCCTAAACGCTCGGCTACCCTACCTGTGGCAATCACACGCTGATTCTTCTCTACCAACCACAAAGACATTGGCACCCTTTATCTTGTATTTGGTGCCTGAGCCGGAATAGTAGGAACCGCTTTAAGCCTCCTTATTCGGGCTGAGCTAAGCCAACCTGGGTCGCTTCTAGGTGATGATCAAATTTATAATGTTATCGTTACTGCCCACGCCTTCGTAATAATCTTCTTTATAGTAATGCCAATTCTTATTGGCGGGTTCGGAAACTGACTCGTACCATTAATGATTGGAGCTCCGGACATAGCATTCCCGCGGATAAATAACATAAGCTTTTGATTATTACCACCCTCATTCCTATTATTGTTAGCTTCTTCTGGAGTTGAAGCTGGAGCCGGAACAGGATGAACGGTATACCCGCCTCTTTCAGGTAATCTAGCCCATGCTGGAGCATCAGTAGACCTTACAATTTTTTCACTACATCTAGCAGGTGTCTCATCAATTTTAGGAGCCATCAATTTTATTACTACAACTATTAATATAAAACCCCCAGCCATCTCCCAATACCAAACCCCCTTGTTCGTTTGATCCGTACTTGTAACGGCCGTACTGCTTCTCCTATCCCTCCCTGTCTTAGCTGCCGGAATTACAATACTTCTTACAGACCGTAACCTCAACACTACATTCTTTGACCCGGCAGGAGGAGGGGACCCTATCCTTTATCAACATTTATTCTGATTCTTTGGCCACCCGGAAGTCTATATTCTTATCCTCCCAGGATTTGGAATTATTTCTCATGTTGTAGCTTATTATTCCGGCAAAAAAGAACCATTTGGTTACATAGGCATAGTCTGGGCCATGATGGCTATTGGCCTTCTAGGCTTTATTGTATGAGCCCACCATATGTTCACTGTTGGTATGGATGTGGACACTCGTGCATACTTTACATCTGCAACAATAATTATTGCGATCCCAACAGGCGTAAAGGTATTTAGCTGACTAGCCACCCTTCACGGGGGATCAATCAAATGAGAAACACCCCTACTGTGGGCTCTTGGGTTCATTTTCCTATTTACAGTTGGCGGACTAACAGGAATTGTTTTATCCAACTCGTCACTTGATATTGTCCTTCATGACACCTATTATGTAGTTGCCCATTTCCACTATGTCTTATCAATAGGTGCTGTGTTTGCTATTATAGCAGCCTTTGTGCACTGATTTCCTCTGCTAAGCGGATATACCCTTCATAGCACCTGAACAAAAGTCCACTTCGCAGTTATATTTATTGGGGTAAACCTTACATTCTTTCCACAACACTTCCTTGGCCTAGCAGGTATACCACGACGATACTCTGATTACCCAGACGCCTATGCCCTATGAAATACAGTGTCATCCATCGGGTCACTAATTTCTCTAGTGGCTGTAATCATATTCCTATTTATTCTATGAGAAGCCTTCGCCGCTAAACGAGAAGTGCTGTCCGTAGAATTAACAATGACAAACGTGGAATGACTTCACGGCTGCCCTCCTCCTTATCACACATTTGAGGAACCAGCATTCGTTCAAATTCAATCAAACTAACGAGAAAGGGAGGAATTGAACCCCCGTATGCTGGTTTCAAGCCAGCCGCATAGCCACTCTGCCACTTCCTTATGAAGACATTAGTAAAATGTAAATTATTCCACCTTGTCAAGGTGAAGTCGTGGGTTAAACCCCCACATGTCTTAAGCTCAAAGCTTAATGGCACATCCAACACAACTGGGATTCCAAGACGCGGCATCACCCGTTATAGAAGAACTTCTTCACTTCCACGACCACGCGCTAATGATTGTATTCCTAATTAGCACCTTAGTGTTGTATATTATTGTTGCAATAGTCTCTACTAAGCTTACTAATAAATATATTTTAGATTCTCAAGAAATCGAAATTGTATGAACCATTCTACCAGCCGTCATTTTAGTATTAATTGCCCTACCCTCCCTACGCATTCTTTATCTTATAGACGAAATTAATGACCCCCACCTAACAATTAAAGCAATAGGACACCAATGATATTGAAGCTACGAATATACAGACTATGAAAACCTGGGCTTTGACTCCTATATAGTACCAACTCAAGACCTTACCCCTGGCCAATTCCGGCTCCTGGAGTCAGACCATCGAATAGTTATCCCAATAGAATCACCCATCCGTGTCTTAGTTTCTGCCGAGGATGTATTACACTCCTGAACTGTTCCATCTCTGGGTGTAAAAATGGATGCAGTCCCAGGACGACTTAATCAAACCGCCTTCATCGCCTCGCGCCCAGGGGTATTTTATGGGCAATGCTCCGAAATCTGTGGAGCCAACCATAGCTTTATACCAATTGTAGTTGAAGCAGTACCACTAGAATACTTCGAAAACTGATCCTCGTTAATACTAGAAGACGCCTCGCTAGGAAGCTAAATATTGGACAGAGCGTTGGCCTTTTAAGCCAAAGATTGGTGACTCCCGACCACCTCTAGTGAAATGCCACAATTGAACCCCGGCCCTTGATTCGCAATTTTAGTATTCTCCTGATTAGTCTTCTTAATTCTTATCCCAACGAAAGTCTTGAACCATGTTACACCAAATGAATTAACCCCAATAGGTGCTGAAAAACACAAAACTGAATCCTGAAACTGACCATGATAGTAAGCTTCTTCGATCAATTTGCAAGCCCTTCATATCTTGGAATCCCACTAATTGCCCTCGCAATTCTATTGCCCTCAGTGTGCTATCCCGCCCCCTTATCTCGATGAATTAATAACCGACTTATTACTGTTCAAGGCTGATTTATTAATCAATTTACTAGCCAACTAATACTTCCATTGAACGTAGGAGGACATAAATGAGCACTACTATTGGCTTCATTAATAATCTTCTTGGTAACCATAAACATGGTGGGCCTACTACCATACACCTTTACACCCACAACACAACTATCACTTAATATGGGGCTTGCCGTACCATTATGACTCGCCACAGTAATTATTGGAATGCAAAATCAACCAACAGTTGCCCTAGGCCATCTTCTACCAGAAGGAACTCCCATCCTGCTGATCCCAGTACTAATTATTATCGAAACAATTAGCTTATTTATTCGACCATTAGCTCTGGGTGTTCGTCTTACAGCCAATCTTACCGCAGGCCACCTACTAATTCAACTTATTGCCACAGCTGTATTTGTTCTCTTACCTATTATACCAACAGTAGCAGTGCTAACTGCCACTGTTCTTTTACTATTAACACTATTAGAGATTGCAGTTGCAATAATTCAAGCCTATGTATTTGTACTCCTCTTAACGCTATATCTACAAGAAAACGTTTAATGGCCCACCAAGCACATGCCTTTCATATAGTTGACCCAAGCCCATGACCCCTAACCGGAGCTATTGCTGCCCTGCTAATAACATCCGGCTTAGCAATTTGATTCCATTTCCATTCAACAACATTAATAACTTTAGGATTAATTCTTCTACTTCTCACCATATTCCAGTGGTGACGTGATATTATCCGAGAAGGGACCTTTCAGGGCCATCATACGCCCCCGGTACAAAAAGGGCTACGGTACGGAATAATTCTCTTTATTACTTCCGAAGTATTCTTTTTTCTTGGGTTCTTCTGAGCCTTTTATCATGCAAGCTTAGCACCAACACCGGAGTTAGGAGGATGCTGACCTCCCACGGGAGTCACCCCCTTAGACCCCTTTGAAGTACCACTCCTCAACACAGCCGTACTACTAGCGTCGGGAGTCACAGTAACATGGGCTCATCACAGCATTATGGAAGGGGACCGAAAACAAGCTGTTCAATCTTTAGGATTAACCATCCTACTAGGGTTCTACTTCACCACTCTACAAGCCATGGAATATTATGAAGCACCTTTCACAATCGCAGACGGGGTATACGGCTCAACATTTTTCGTGGCCACCGGCTTCCATGGACTACATGTTATTATTGGATCAACTTTCCTGGCAGTATGCCTCCTCCGCCAAATCCAATACCACTTTACATCTGAACATCATTTTGGCTTTGAAGCCGCTGCCTGATACTGACACTTTGTTGACGTAGTTTGACTATTCCTTTACGTATCAATCTATTGATGAGGCTCATAATCTTTCTAGTATTAAAGTTAGTACAAGTGACTTCCAATCACACAGTCTTGGTTAAACCCCAAGGAAAGATAATGAATTTAATTATGACCGTTTTAGTTATTACAATAACCTTATCCTCAGTCCTAGCCATTGTGGCTTTCTGACTACCACAAATAACCCCGGACGCAGAAAAGCTATCACCATACGAATGCGGGTTTGACCCATTAGGATCCGCCCGTCTACCATTCTCCTTACGTTTTTTTCTCGTGGCAATTCTGTTCCTTCTTTTTGACTTAGAAATTGCTCTCCTCCTCCCACTACCATGGGGAGATCAGCTCGACAACCCTACTGAAACATTCTTCTGGGCAACAGCAGTCCTAATCTTACTAACTCTGGGATTAATTTATGAATGAGCCCAGGGTGGCTTAGAGTGAGCCGAATAGGGAGTTAGTCCAAAGTAAGACCTCTGATTTCGGCTCAGAAGATTGTGGTTCAACTCCACGACCCCCTTATGTCCCCCGTACATTTTAGCTTTAGCTCAGCATTTATTCTAGGCCTAATAGGTCTAGCATTCCACCGAACCCATCTACTCTCCGCACTCCTATGCTTGGAAGGAATAATATTATCCCTATTCATTGCACTAGCGTTATGAACACTACAATTCGAATCCACCGGATTTTCAACAGCCCCAATGCTTCTCTTGGCCTTTTCTGCTTGTGAAGCTAGCACGGGTCTGGCACTCCTAGTTGCTACTGCTCGCACCCATGGAACCGATCGACTGCAGAGCCTTAATCTCCTGCAATGTTAAAAGTACTAGTTCCCACCATTATGATATTTCCAATAATTTGACTAGCCTCTCCTAAGTGGTTGTGAACGACTGCAGGCACACAGAGCCTCTTGATTGCTTTCATGAGTTTAATATGATTAAAATGAACATCTGAAGCCGGGTGAACTTCCTCCAACGCATATTTGGCTACAGATCCATTATCAGCACCTCTCCTAGTACTCTCATGCTGATTACTCCCACTTATAATTCTAGCCAGCCAAAACCACATTAGCCCTGAACCTATTAATCGACAACGCTCATATATTATGCTCCTTACCTCACTTCAGGCTTTTCTTATTATGGCCTTCGGAGCCACAGAGATTATTTTGTTCTATATTATGTTTGAAACTACACTCATTCCAACCCTCATTATTATTACCCGATGGGGTAATCAAGCCGAACGCCTCAACGCAGGCACCTACTTCTTGTTTTATACTTTAGCGGGTTCACTCCCGCTCTTAGTTGCCCTTCTTCTCCTTCAGCAATCCACAGGTACCTTATCAATGTTTATACTTCAATATTCGCAACCTATACAACTCGACTCCTGAGGCCATATAGTTTGGTGAGCCGGCTGCTTAATTGCATTTTTAGTCAAAATACCCTTATATGGAGTCCACCTTTGGTTACCAAAAGCGCACGTAGAGGCCCCTGTAGCGGGGTCAATAGTACTAGCGGCAGTTCTATTAAAGTTGGGTGGCTACGGGATGATGCGAATAATAGTAATTCTGGACCCTCTATCAAAAGAGCTTGCCTACCCATTTATTATTTTAGCCCTCTGGGGTGTAATCATGACTGGGTCAATTTGTCTTCGGCAGACAGACCTAAAGTCGCTAATTGCCTACTCATCTGTAGGCCATATGGGATTAGTAGCGGGGGGCATTCTAATTCAAACCCCATGGGGATTTTCGGGAGCAATCATTTTAATAATTGCTCACGGGCTCGTATCCTCAGCACTGTTTTGCCTGGCCAATACAGCGTACGAGCGAACCCATAGCCGAACAATAATTCTTGCCCGAGGACTACAAGTGATTTTTCCACTAGCTGCAGTATGATGATTCGTCGCTAATCTAGCAAACTTAGCACTACCCCCTCTCCCTAACCTTATAGGAGAAATCATGATTATTACAACCCTATTTGGTTGATCCCCATGAACTATTCTACTCACCGGGTTAGGGACATTGATTACAGCCAGCTATTCCCTGTATATGTTTCTTATATCACAACGAGGCCCAACCCCAAACCACATTGTAGGACTCCAACCATTCCACACTCGGGAACACTTATTAGTAACGCTACATCTAGCTCCTATCATCCTCCTAGTAGCAAAACCAGAACTTATGTGAGGATGATGTTATTGTAGGTATAGTTTAACCAAAATATTAGATTGTGATTCTAAAGACAGGGGTTAAAATCCTCTTACTCACCAAGGGAGAACAGAAAATAGTAAGTACTGCTAATCCTTACCCTCCACGGTTAAAATCCGAGGCTTCCTTGTGCTCTCAAAGGATAATAGTTCATCCATTGGTCTTAGGAACCAAAAACTCTTGGTGCAAATCCAAGTGGAAGCTAAAATGACACTGATAGTACACTCATCCCTCCTCCTAATTTTCTTCATCCTAATTTACCCCCTACTTACTACATTGGACCCTACCCAAGGGAAACATAACATGGCAGAAATATCCAAAACTGCCGTTAGCTCCGCATTTTTTGTTAGCCTTTTACCTCTTATAGTATTCCTTAACCTAAAAACAGAGGGTATTATTACGAACTGGCAATGAATAAATACTCAAACATTTGATATTAATATCAGCTTTAAATTTGACCACTACTCGCTGATTTTCGTTCCAATTGCTCTTTACGTCACCTGATCAATTCTAGAATTTGCACTATGATACATGCACTCTGACCCTAACATTGACCGGTTTTTTAAGTATCTCCTTACATTTTTAGTAGCCATAATTGTTCTAGTTACAGCCAACAACATATTTCAATTGTTTATTGGATGAGAGGGGGTAGGGATTATATCATTTCTACTTATTGGATGGTGACATGGCCGAGCGGATGCTAATACAGCAGCCCTTCAGGCTGTTATCTATAACCGAGTTGGGGATATTGGACTCATTATAACCATAGCTTGATTTGCAATAAACCTTAACTCCTGAGAGATCCAACAAATTCTTACCTTGTCAAAAAGCTTCGACATAACGATTCCCTTAATAGGACTCATTCTAGCGGCCACCGGGAAGTCAGCCCAATTTGGCCTCCATCCATGGCTCCCGTCTGCCATGGAGGGCCCTACACCAGTGTCTGCCCTACTTCACTCAAGTACTATAGTTGTTGCTGGTATCTTCCTCCTCATCCGCCTTCATCCTCTCATAGAAAATAATACTCTGGCTTTGACAACATGCCTCTGCCTCGGAGCATTAACCTCATTATTTACAGCCACCTGCGCCCTAACCCAAAATGACATCAAGAAAATTGTAGCCTTTTCAACATCAAGTCAGCTAGGCTTAATAATGGTCACTATTGGCCTAAATCAGCCCCAGCTAGCATTCCTTCACATCTCTACCCACGCCTTCTTCAAGGCCATGCTATTCCTATGTTCTGGATCAATTATTCACAGCCTAAATGATGAACAGGACATCCGAAAGATAGGGGGCTTGTTCAATATTATGCCTACCACCTCGACCTACTTCACCATCGGCAGCCTGGCCCTTACGGGGACCCCTTTCCTAGCCGGATTCTTCTCGAAAGACGCAATTATTGAAGCCCTCAACACCTCTTATCTTAACGCCTGGGCCCTAACTCTTACACTAATCGCCACCTCATTCACAGCAGTATATAGCTTTCGATTGGTATACTTTGTAATTATAGGAACTCCACGGTTCCTGCCCCTAGCCCCAATTAATGAAAATAACCCACTGGTCATTAATTCTATTAAACGACTTGCCTGAGGAAGCATCATTGCGGGGCTTATTATTACACAAAACTTCCTCCCCATGAAGGCACCCGTTATGACAATGCCTACTATCTTAAAGATAGCAGCCCTTGCAGTGACAATCGTAGGACTTCTGGTGGCCATCGAATTAGCAAGCTTAACAAACAAACAAATAAAAATTACCCCTACCATTACTGCCCATCACTTTTCTAACATGCTAGGGTTTTTTCCTACAACTGTTCACCGTCTTTTCCCTAAAGCCAAACTTACCCTTGGACAATCAGCTGCCACCCAGCTCGACAAGACATGACTTGAAGCCGTTGGACCAAAAGGCGTAGCGCTAACGCAAGCAACTATAACAAAAGTTACAGGAAATGTTGCACGAGGAATAATCAAAACGTATCTTACCATCTTCCTCCTAACCCTAGTCTTAGCCGTTATTCCTATCCTCCTTTAAACCGCGCGGAGGGTCCCGCGGCTTAAGCCACGGGTTAATTCTAAAACAACAAGCAGCGTCAACAACAGTACCCATGCACAGGAAACTAGCAAGCCCCCACCAGACGAATATATTACAGCTACACCACTAATATCCCCTCGTAAAACAGAAAATTCTTTTAACCCATCTGCCGCCACCCATGAACCCTCATATCAGCCTCCCCATAATAGCCCCGCTGCTAGACTCACTATTACCAGATAAATCACAACATATCCCAGAACAGAGCGGCTACCTCAAGCTTCTGGAAAGGGCTCAGCAGCCAAGGCTGCCGAGTAAGCAAAAACTACCAGCATTCCTCCTAAATAAATTAAGAAAAGTACCAGTGACAAAAAAGAACCTCCATGGCCAACCAAAACCCCACATCCAACCCCAGCTGCGACCACTAAACCAAGCGCAGCAAAATATGGTGTAGGATTTGAGGCAACAGCGACTAGCCCTACAACCAAAGCTATTAGTAACACAAACATAAGATAGGTCATAATTCTTGCTCAGATTTTAACCGAGACCAATGACTTGAAGAACCACCGTTGTTATTCAACTACAAGAACCATCATGGCAAGCCTACGAAAGACTCACCCCCTAATTAAAATTGCTAACAGTGCACTAGTTGACCTGCCAGCACCATCCAACATCTCAGCATGATGAAACTTTGGCTCTCTTCTAGGACTATGCCTAGCCACTCAAATCCTAACCGGCCTATTCCTAGCCATACACTATACCTCAGATGTTTCGACCGCATTCTCATCAGTAGTCCATATTTGCCGGGACGTAAATTACGGCTGACTAATCCGCAACGTGCATGCCAACGGAGCATCATTCTTCTTTATCTGTATTTATATACATATTGCCCGAGGCCTATACTACGGATCCTACCTCTATAAGGAAACCTGAAATATTGGTGTGGTCCTTCTACTTCTTGTTATGATGACAGCCTTCGTAGGATATGTCCTGCCATGAGGTCAAATGTCTTTTTGAGGTGCCACAGTAATTACCAACCTCCTATCCGCCGTACCATATGTAGGTGATGTTCTAGTCCAATGAATTTGGGGCGGGTTCTCAGTAGATAATGCGACACTAACACGATTCTTCGCATTTCACTTTCTGTTTCCATTTGTAATTGCTGCTATAACCATCTTGCACCTCCTGTTTTTACATGAAACTGGGTCAAATAACCCGATTGGGCTCAACTCAGACGCAGATAAAATCCCCTTCCACCCATACTTTACATATAAAGATTTGCTTGGCTTCGTAATTATACTTTTTTTACTTATGCTTTTAGCACTATTTTCTCCGAATCTGCTAGGGGACCCAGAAAACTTCACCCCCGCCAACCCCCTAGTCACGCCACCACACATCAAGCCAGAGTGATATTTCCTGTTCGCCTATGCTATTCTCCGATCCATTCCAAACAAACTTGGTGGTGTACTTGCTTTACTATTTTCTATTCTAGTTTTAATGGTCGTGCCTCTGCTTCATACCTCCAAGCTACGAGGACTAACATTCCGCCCAATCACCCAATTCCTATTCTGGACTCTAGTGGCAGACATGATTATCTTAACATGAATTGGCGGCATACCAGTAGAACACCCATTTATTATTATTGGACAGGTCGCATCCGCCCTGTACTTTGCACTATTTCTCATTTTTATACCACTAGCAGGGTGAGTAGAAAATAAAGCACTGGAATTAGCCTGCCCTAGTAGCTTAGTTTTAAAGCATCGGTCTTGTAATCCGAAGATCGGGGGTTAAATCCCCCCCTAAGGCCTCACGAAGCAGGCTTCAGCACTCACAGGGGGCCCTAGGGGGGCCCAGGGGGGCCCTAGGGGGGCCCTAGGGGGGCCCAGGGGGGCCCAGGGGGCCCCCCTCACCGCCCACAGGTTTTTAGCACCCAGAAAAGAGAGATTTTAACTCTCACCCCTGGCTCCCAAAGCCAGAATTCTGAACTAAACTATTCTCTGGGGATATATCATCCTTTATGGTTTAGTACATAATATGCATAATTTTACAACAATGTGCTAATACATGTATGTATTATCACCAACTTATTATTTTAACCACAAAGCAAGTACTAAATTCTAAGACATACATAAGCATAAAATTAAGACACAGAAATACTTCTACATTAAGCCGGGTAATATATTAATCCCTTAAAACTTGACCTCAAATCTTTCCTTGAAATTCCTAACTAAAATCGTATCCGAGAATATTAATGTAGTAAGAAACCACCAACGATTTACATTAAGGCACATCATGCATGATGGAATCAGGGACACAGGGCGTGGGGGTCGCACACTGTGAACTATTACTGGCATCTGGTTCCTATTTCAGGGGTACAACTGGAGTATCCCCCATTCGGATAATTATACTGGCATCTGATTAAGCCAGTGGTGTGGTACATATGGTTCATTACCCACCTAGCAAAGCTTCTCTTATATGCATAACGTTCTCTTTTTTTTCTTCATCTCATCTTGCATCTCAGAGTGCAGGCTCAAATACTGACTAAGGTTGAGCATTTTCCTTGTATGTGATAACAAATATTCATCATCGTAAGACATAATTTAAGAACCCCATTATACTCACTCAGGTGCATACATACTTATTTCTTGCTTAACTTATCCTTACATAGTGCCCCCCTTTTGGGTTTTCGCGCGTCAAACCCCCCTACCCCCCTACGCTCAGTAAATCCTGTTATCCTTGTCAAACCCCTAAAGCAAGGAGGACCCGAGAACGTATCAGCCAACAAGTTGAAGTATAAATTGGCATGCCGCGTTATATATATATATATATATATATATGTGCACCCACTTTTATTTTTCGTATTTGCTAATCACGTATGAACCCCTACTAAAATTTTGTAAAAAGGGGCTCGACACTTAATATTCTAATATTTTTTAAC